TGAGCTTGAAGAGGATGGGCTTGAAGAGGATGGGCTTGAAGAGGATGAGCTTGAAGAGGATGAGCTTGAAGAGGATGAGCTTGAAGAGGATGAGCTTGAAGAGGATGAGCTTGAAGAGAATGATTCGGAGTTCTTGCAGAGTGGAACCATGCAGTACCCGACACGAGATAGATCTTCCAAAGAACAGGGCTTTTTTCAAATAAGCCAATTCATTTGGGACCCTGTAGATCCACTCTTTTTCCTATTCAAAGAGCAGCCCTTTGACTCTGTGTTTTCACGTGGAGAATTCTTTGCAGATCAAGGGAGGTTAAAAGGGCTATGGCTTCTTGTTCCCGAAGATGCTCCTAAAGCTATATATGATCGCTGGTTGATCAAGAATATGCAGCACGAAAAGCACTTCGAATTGTTGATGCATCGCCGGAGATGGCTTAGAACCAATAGTTCATTATCTAGTGGATCTTTCCGTTCTAATACTCTATCCGAGAGTTATCAGTATTTATCAAATCTGTTCCTATCTAACGGAACGTTATTGGATCAAATGACAAAGACATTGTTGAGAAAGAGATGGCTTTTCCCGGATGAAATGAAACATTTGATTCATGTAACAGGAGAAAGATTTCCCATTCCTTAGCCGGAAAGATATGTGGCTAGGAAAGAGGGATTAAGTGGAACAGAATTGACCGGGCGGGCATTTTCCCAGAGGTTTCTATTGTATCAATCTACCCCTGTGTGATTCCTGTTGAAGTATATACTCGGGGGGTGGGTGCAGGGCGGACGATTTCAAAGCGGACTCCCCACTCCCCATTCATTAGATAGAGAAGATCGCCAAGACTTCGTGATCTGCTGCCGAACTTATTCCAATTCCAACAGCCCGGACTCGGATCGTGGGGATCGCCGGAATACTTCGTATCAACAGATACTCGGTATATCAATATCGATTCGATCCGAGATCTCTTATTGAATTGCTCATTCAAGGAGCATTCTCGATATTATGCCTTGAAGAGGACTCGAACCTCCACGCTCTTTAGCACGAGATTTTGAGTCTCGCGTGTCTACCATTTCACCATCAAGGCATCTTGAAAGTGAATCGCATTCCATGAATATGATATCTATCTAGTGGGATGTATACTAAATATAAAATAATAAAGTATAATAATAAATCATCGTATAATATATAATATAATAAAGTATAATAAAGTATAATAATAAATCATCGTATAATAAAGTATAATAATAAAGTATAATAATAAATCATCGTATAAGTATAATAAAGTATAATTTTTAAAAAGTATAAAAAAGTATATAATAATTATTATGTTATGTAATTATTATGTTATGTAATTTATTGCTGTTCCTTGGAGGGGTTACACGCGCGTTACATTAACGTTTTATTTATTTCTTTATCTCCCCATGAATCGTATGCTTGTAATATAATAAAGTATAATTATAATAAAGTATAATAAAAAAATAGGAGGACTCCATTCCATGAATCAAATACAAATCATTATGAAATATTTATTCGATGTATTGATGAATGCAATCCGAACAATTACGCCCTATTTAAAGGATGCATTTAGGGATAAAATCAGAATCCTTATCGATTCTGTCAAATACATCGCTATAATTTTAAGAATTTTTTATTTAGAGATTATTAAATCTTTCAAAGAGGCATTTAGTAATCCAATCATTATAAAATATTTAAAATACATCGCTGTAATTTTATATTTAAGGATTACTTTATCTATTTTGATTAGGCACCTAATGAAATAGGATGGGCGAACGACGGGAATTGAACCCGCGTCTTCTCCTTGGCAAAGAGAAATTTTACCATTCGACCATATCCGCATTTTTTTTACTGAGTACATCCCGTATAGGTCCGCGCATATATTATAAATATAAATAAAGAATATAAAGATAAAAGAATTCCTCTGGTTTCATTCGGAAAGGTAGGGGATAAGGCGAAAAAAAAGAATCGATCCTTCGAGTATTCCAAATCCCAACGTAAAAATGGGAGTCTTTACTATTTGAAATGAAATACAAATACTATGAAATACTATATTTCATTTCGGTAACTCTTGACTAAGGTTATATAGGGTCTATATAATATATATTATAGACCCTATATAAATATAACCTTAGTCTAGTATCACTTACCACACTAGTTGATGGGAATTACTTCGGAAACAAAAAGATGTTCATGGACGTTGATAAGATCCTTCCATTTAGCAGCACCTTAGGATGGCATAGCCTTAAAGTTAACGGCGAGGTTCGAGGAAAGGCTTACGGTGGATACCCAGTTATCTATTATCATACAAAGAACAAAAAAAATTTTTAAAAGGAGAAGGGGGTGAGTTCTATGGATGGAATCTATTATACATTCATTGTGTATTTTAGTTTTTACCTGTATATGAAGTTCATTGGCTGATATTAGAGGTTGATCGTTGAAATGATTCAACGTCTAGTATCTACAAACAAGGAAGCGATAAGTAATGCAACGATG